GTTGATGTAGCTTAACAATAAAGCAAAGCACTGAAAATGCTTAGATGGATATTTTTAATCCCATAAACAAAAGGTTTGGTCCTGGCCTTATGATTAGTTGGAGGTAAGATTACACATGCAAACATCCATAAACCGGTGTAAAATCCCTTAAAAAATTCCCAAAATTTAAGGAGAGGGTATCAAGCACATTAAATAGCTAAAGACACCTTGCCTAGCCACACCCCCACGGGACTCAGCAGTGATAAATATTAAGCAATGAACGAAAGTTTGACTAAGCTATACCTCTAAGGGTTGGTAAATTTCGTGCCAGCCACCGCGGTCATACGATTAACCCTAACTAATTATTCTCGGCGTAAAACGTGTTAATTGAAATAAAATAAATAGAATTAAAATTCAACTAATATGTGAAAATTCATTGTTAGAACTTAAACACAATAACGAAAGTAATTCTAAACCACCTCATAAAACACGATAGCTAAGATCCAAACTGGGATTAGATACCCCACTATGCTTAGCCCTAAACTAAAATAATTATACAACAAAATTATTTGCCAGAGAACTACTAGCCACAGCTTAAAACTCAAAGGACTTGGCGGTACTTTATATCCATCTAGAGGAGCCTGTTCTATAATCGATAAACCCCGCTTTACCTCACCATCCCTTGCTAATTCAGCCTATATACCGCCATCTTCAGCAAACCCTTAAAAAGGAATTAAAGTAAGCAAGAGAACAATCATAAAAACGTTAGGTCAAGGTGTAGCCAATGAGATGGGAAGCAATGGGCTACATTTTCTATTTAAGAACATTACGATACCCTTTATGAAACTAAAGGACAAAGGAGGATTTAGTAGTAAATTAAGAATAGAGAGCTTAATTGAATAGAGCAATGAAGTACGCACACACCGCCCGTCACCCTCCTCAAGTTAAATATACTAATATATATAAATAATATACAGTAATAAATTTATTAGAGGAGATAAGTCGTAACAAGGTAAGCATACTGGAAAGTGTGCTTGGAATAATCACAGTGTAGCTTAACATAAAGCATCTGGCCTACACCCAGAAGAATTCATAAAAATGAACACTTTGAACTAACCCTAGCCCTAACACCCATTTATCTAACAACACTCTTCCATAAACTAAAACATTTATCATTAAAGTATTGGAGAAAGAAATTTACACTAGGAGCTATAGAAATAGTACCGTAAGGGAAAGATGAAAGATAAACTTAAAAGTGAAAATCAGCAAAGATAAAATCTTGTACCTTTTGCATAATGAGTTAACTAGAAAAACTCTAACTAAAAGAATTTAAGCTAGAAACCCCGAAACCAAACGAGCTACCTAAAAACAATTTTATGAATCAACCCGTCTATGTAGCAAAATAGTGGGAAGATTTTTAGGTAGAGGTGAAAAGCCTAACGAGCTTGGTGATAGCTGGTTACCCAAAAAATGAATTTCAGTTCAACTTTAAATTTACTTTAAGAACTAATAATCTAAACGTAAGCTTAAATTATAGCCAAAAGAGGGACAGCTCTTTAGGAATGGAAAAAACCTTTAATAGTGAATAAATAAAAATTTTTTCTTAACCATTGTAGGCCTAAAAGCAGCCATCAATAAAGAAAGCGTTCAAGCTCAACATAATAATTAAACTAATCCTAAAATTTTATCTTATTTCCTAAATTTTAAATTGGGTTATTATATAATATTATATAAGAAACACTGTTAATATGAGTAACAAGAATATATTCTCCAAGCACAAGTGTATAACAACCCGGATAACCATTGTTAGTTATTAACAGATCATAGATAATAGTCACAAAATAAATTTATCTAAGACTAATCTGTTAACCCAACACAGGAGTGCTCAATGGAAAGATTAATCGAAATAAAAGGAACTCGGCAAACTATAACCCCGCCTGTTTACCAAAAACATCACCTCTAGCATTAAAAGTATTAGAGGCATTGCCTGCCCAGTGACTAAAGTTAAACGGCCGCGGTATCCTGACCGTGCAAAGGTAGCATAATCACTTGTTCCTTAATTAGGGACTAGAATGAATGGCTGAACGAGGGTTTAACTGTCTCTTATTTCTAATCAGTGAAATTGACCTTCCAGTGAAGAGGCTGGAATAATTAAATAAGACGAGAAGACCCTATGGAGCTTAAATTTATAAACCTATTTATAGTATTAAAAACCTATATGGAATAAAAACAATATTATAAGCTTAAAATTTTGGTTGGGGTGACCTCGGAGAACAGAAAATCCTCCGAAAGATTTATAACCTAGACCTACAAGTCAAAGTAATACAAATTCTAATTTGACCCAAAGTAATTTGATCAACGGACCAAGTTACCCTAGGGATAACAGCGCTATCCTATTTAAGAGTTCATATCGACAATAGGGTTTACGACCTCGATGTTGGATCAGGACATCCCAATGGTGCAGAAGCTATTAATGGTTCGTTTGTTCAACGATTAAAGTCCTACGTGATCTGAGTTCAGACCGGAGAAATCCAGGTCGGTTTCTATCTATTAACAATTTCTCCCAGTACGAAAGGATAAGAGAAATAGAGCCACCTTAACAATAGTGCTCTCAACTAAACTTATGAAAAAAATCTAAATAAAATATATATGTAAAAATTTTACCTAGACCAGGTCATTAGGGTGGCAGAGCCAGGAAATTGCGTAAGATTTAAAACCTTGTTCCCAGAGGTTCAAATCCTCTTCCTAATAGTGTATCTAATTAATATCCTAACACTTTTAGTTCCAATCCTAATCGCGATAGCCTTCTTAACATTAGTAGAACGAAAAATCTTAGGATATATACAATTACGAAAAGGCCCAAACATTGTAGGACCTTATGGAATTTTACAACCATTCGCTGACGCTATAAAACTATTTATTAAAGAACCCATGCGACCCTTAACAACATCAATCATACTATTTATTATCGCACCAACTTTATCACTCACACTAGCCCTAAGCCTATGAATTCCATTACCTATGCCTCACCCACTAATCAACCTTAATCTAGGAATCTTATTTTTCCTGGCTACATCAAGCCTTTCAGTATACTCTATCCTATGATCAGGATGAGCCTCAAATTCAAAGTACTCATTATTTGGCGCATTACGAGCAGTAGCCCAAACTATCTCATATGAGGTAACCATAGCTATTATTTTACTATCGGTCCTTCTAATGAGCGGTTCATTCTCCTTACAAACACTTATCACTACCCAAGAACATATATGACTTATTATTCCAGCTTGACCAATAGCTATAATGTGATATATCTCAACACTAGCAGAGACAAACCGAGCTCCATTTGACTTGACCGAAGGAGAATCTGAACTAGTATCAGGTTTCAATGTTGAATACGCTGCAGGCCCATTTGCACTATTTTTCATAGCTGAATATACTAACATTATCCTGATAAATGCACTCACATCAATCATCTTCTTGGGCCCAATCCACAACATTAACTTACCAGAACTTTACTCAACCAATTTCATGATAGAAACTTTGCTATTATCATCTTCATTTCTATGAATCCGAGCATCATACCCACGATTCCGGTATGACCAACTTATACATCTATTATGAAAAAACTTTCTACCACTCACACTAGCATTTTGCATATGACATATTTCTCTACCAATATTCTTAGCAAGCATTCCACCATCAATATAGAAATATGTCTGACAAAAGAGTTACTTTGATAGAGTAAAACATAGAGGTTTAAACCCTCTTATTTCTAGAATAGTAGGAATTGAACCTGTACCTAAGAATTCAAAATTCTTCGTGCTACCTATACACCATATTCTACTTAGTAAGGTCAGCTAATTAAGCTATCGGGCCCATACCCCGAAAACGTTGGTTTAAATCCTTCCCGTACTAATAAACCCTATTACCATAACAATAATTTACTTCACCATCTTCATAGGACCAATTATTACAATATCAAGCTCAAACTTACTATTAATGTGAGTAGGCCTAGAACTAAGCCTTTTAGCAATGGTCCCGCTATTAATTAACAAAAAAAACCCACGATCAACTGAAGCAGCAACAAAATACTTTATCACACAAGCAACAGCATCAATAATTATTCTACTAGCTATCATCCTCAACTACAAACAACTAGGAACCTGAATATTCCAACAACAAACAAACAATTTAATTCTTACAATAACATTAATTTCCCTATCTATAAAGCTTGGTCTGGCACCATTCCACTATTGACTTCCTGAAGTAACTCAAGGAATTGAATTACACACAGGATTAATTTTACTTACATGACAAAAAATTGCTCCACTATCCATTCTATTCCAAATCTATAACCTTATTAACCCCACCATTACTATAATCCTTGCAATTCTATCAATCTTTATAGGAGCATGAGGAGGACTGAACCAAACACAAATACGAAAAATTATAGCATATTCATCAATTGCTCACATAGGATGAATATTAGCTATTATTACATTTAACCCATCGTTAACACTACTCAACCTGCTAATCTACATTATCCTAACAATCCCAATATTCATGATACTAAAACTAAATTCATCTACAACAATAAACTCAATCTCACTTCTCTGAAATAAAACCCCAACAACACTAACAATAATATCTATCATTTTATTATCCCTCGGAGGACTCCCCCCACTAACAGGATTCTTACCAAAATGAATCATCATTACAGAACTACTAAAAAACAATTGCATTATTTTAACAACTGTAATAGCTATAATAGCTTTACTTAACCTATTCTTCTATACACGTCTAATTTATTCAATCTCACTTACAATATTTCCAACCAACAATAACTCAAAAATACTATCCCATTTATTAAACCCAAAACATAACTTTATTATTCCATTACTCACAATCACAAGTACAATAACACTTCCAATTTCACCCCAACTAATCACGTAGAAGTTTAGGATATTACAGTCCAAGAGCCTTCAAAGCCCTAAGAAAACAAACAAGTTTAACTTCTGCTAAGGACTGTAAGATTATACCCTACATCTATTGAATGCAAATCAATCACTTTAATTAAGCTAAGACCTCCACTAGATTGATGGGACTCAAACCCACGAAATTTTAGTTAACAGCTAAATACCCTATATCTGGCTTCAATCTACTTCTCCCGCCTATAAGAAAGGGGGCGGGAGAAGCCTTAGTAGGGGAGTCTCCTACACCTCCGAATTTGCAATTCGATATGATTATCACCTTAAGGCCTGGTAAAAAGGGGACTTAAACCCCTGTATTTAGATTTACAGTCTAATGCTTACTCAGCCATTTTACCTATGTTCGTAAATCGTTGACTATTTTCAACTAACCATAAAGATATTGGAACTCTATACCTATTATTTGGTGCTTGAGCAGGAATAGTAGGTACAGCACTAAGTATCCTAATTCGAGCTGAATTAGGTCAACCAGGAGCACTTCTAGGAGACGACCAAATCTATAATGTGATTGTTACTGCCCACGCATTTGTTATAATTTTCTTTATAGTAATACCAATAATAATCGGAGGCTTTGGAAACTGATTAGTACCACTGATAATTGGAGCCCCTGACATAGCATTCCCACGAATAAATAATATAAGTTTCTGATTACTTCCTCCATCATTTCTTCTATTATTAGCATCTTCCATAGTAGAAGCAGGAGCAGGAACAGGATGAACAGTTTATCCACCCTTAGCCGGAAACTTGGCTCACGCCGGAGCATCAGTAGACCTTACTATTTTCTCTCTTCACTTAGCCGGAGTTTCATCCATTCTAGGTGCAATTAATTTTATTACAACTATTATTAATATGAAACCTCCAGCAATAACTCAATATCAAACTCCACTATTTGTCTGATCAGTATTAATCACAGCTGTTCTCCTTCTCTTGTCTCTTCCAGTACTAGCTGCAGGAATTACAATACTGTTAACAGACCGAAACCTTAATACAACTTTCTTTGACCCAGCCGGAGGAGGTGATCCGATCCTTTATCAACACCTATTCTGATTCTTTGGCCATCCAGAAGTTTACATTTTAATTCTTCCAGGATTTGGAATTATCTCACATGTAGTAACATATTATTCTGGAAAAAAAGAACCATTTGGGTATATAGGAATAGTCTGAGCAATAATATCTATTGGATTCCTAGGATTCATCGTTTGGGCTCACCATATATTCACCGTAGGCCTTGACGTAGACACACGAGCTTACTTTACATCTGCCACTATAATCATTGCTATTCCAACTGGAGTAAAAGTATTTAGCTGACTAGCAACGTTACACGGAGGAAATATCAAATGATCCCCAGCTATACTATGAGCTTTAGGGTTTATCTTTTTATTTACAGTAGGAGGTCTTACAGGAATTGTACTATCAAATTCTTCCCTTGATATCGTACTTCACGACACATATTACGTAGTAGCTCACTTCCACTATGTATTATCTATAGGAGCAGTATTCGCTATCATAGCTGGATTTGTCCACTGATTCCCACTATTCTCAGGTTACACTCTAAATGATACATGAGCCAAAGCTCATTTCGTAATTATATTTGTTGGAGTTAATATAACATTCTTCCCACAACATTTCTTAGGACTCTCAGGTATACCTCGACGATATTCAGACTACCCAGATGCCTACACCACATGAAACACAGTATCCTCAATAGGATCATTTATCTCACTTACAGCTGTTCTAATTATAATTTTTATAATTTGGGAAGCCTTCGCCTCTAAACGAGAAGTTATATCAGTATCTTATTCTTCAACAAACCTAGAATGACTTCACGGCTGCCCACCACCTTATCATACATTTGAAGAACCTTCCTACGTAAAAGTTAAGTAAGAAAGGAAGGAATCGAACCCCCTTAAATTGGTTTCAAGCCAATCCCATAACCTCTATGTCTTTCTCAATGAGATATTAGTAAAATAATTACATAACCTTGTCAAGGTTAAATTATAGATTATACTCTATATATCTTATATGGCTTACCCGTTCCAACTAGGCTTACAAGACGCTACATCCCCTATTATAGAAGAACTTACAAACTTTCATGACCATACATTAATAATTGTTTTCCTAATTAGCACCCTAGTACTTTACATCATTTCACTTATATTAACTACAAAACTAACACACACCAGTACTATAGATGCCCAAGAAGTTGAAACTATCTGAACAATTTTACCGGCTGTCATTCTTATCCTTATTGCTCTCCCATCCCTACGAATTCTATACATAATAGACGAAATTAATAATCCAGTATTAACAGTAAAAACTATAGGTCATCAATGATACTGAAGCTACGAATATACAGATTATGAAGACTTATGCTTTGACTCATATATAGTACCTACAAATGACCTAAAACCAGGCGAACTTCGACTTCTAGAAGTAGATAATCGCGTAGTTCTCCCAATAGAACTACCAATTCGCATATTAATTTCATCTGAAGACGTCCTACACTCATGAGCCGTTCCATCATTAGGGTTAAAAACTGACGCAATCCCAGGACGCCTTAATCAAGCAACAGTGACATCAAATCGACCAGGATTATTCTACGGACAGTGCTCAGAAATCTGTGGATCCAACCACAGTTTTATACCTATTGTTCTTGAAATAGTACCACTAAAACACTTCGAAAATTGATCAGCTTCAATAATTTAATTTCACTGTGAAGCTTAGAGCGTTAACCTTTTAAGTTAAAGTTAGAGACCTTAAATCTCCACAGTGATATGCCACAATTAGACACATCCACATGATTTATTACTATTATTTCATCAATAATTACCCTATTTATTTTATTTCAATTAAAAATTTCTTCACAAGCATTTCCCCTATCACCATCATCAAAAATAATAACAGCACTAAAAACTAAAAACCCTTGAGAATCAAAATGAACGAAAATCTATTTGCCTCTTTCATTACCCCCACAGTAATAGGTTTACCAATCGTCGTAACCATCATTATGTTCCCATCAATCTTATTCCCATCATCAGAACGCTTAATCAGCAACCGCCTACATTCATTTCAACATTGACTTATTAAACTAATTATTAAACAAATAATATTAATCCATACACCAAAAGGACGAACATGAGCACTTATAATCGTTTCACTAATTATATTCATTGGATCAACTAACCTTTTAGGTCTTCTCCCACATACATTTACACCAACAACACAACTGTCTATAAACTTAAGTATGGCAATTCCACTATGAGCAGGAGCAGTAATTTTAGGCTTCCGACATAAATTAAAAAATTCCCTAGCCCACTTCCTCCCACAAGGAACCCCAATCTCACTTATCCCTATACTAATTATCATTGAAACAATTAGTCTATTTATTCAACCAATAGCCCTAGCAGTTCGATTAACAGCAAATATCACTGCAGGCCATCTTCTAATACATCTAATTGGAGGAGCAACCTTAGTTCTTATAAATATCAGCCCACCAACTGCCACAATCACATTCATCATTTTACTCCTACTTACAGTACTAGAATTTGCCGTAGCATTAATTCAAGCTTACGTATTTACACTGCTTGTAAGCCTTTATTTACATGATAACACATAATGACCCACCAAACACATGCATATCACATAGTTAATCCAAGTCCATGACCATTAACAGGAGCCTTCTCAGCTCTACTACTCACATCCGGACTAGTTATATGATTCCATTACAACTCCACCACACTACTATCTTTAGGCCTATTGACTAATATTTTAACAATATATCAATGATGACGAGACGTTATCCGTGAAGGTACTTATCAAGGACACCATACCCCTATCGTCCAAAAAGGACTACGATACGGAATAATTCTATTTATCGTTTCCGAAGTATTCTTCTTTGCTGGCTTCTTCTGAGCCTTTTACCACTCCAGCCTTGTGCCAACACATGACTTAGGAGGCTGCTGACCACCAACAGGAATTACACCACTAAACCCCCTTGAAGTTCCACTTCTAAATACCTCAGTACTTCTAGCATCAGGTGTATCAATTACATGAGCCCATCATAGCCTTATAGAAGGAAAACGAAACCATATAAATCAAGCCCTACTCATTACTATTATTTTAGGACTTTACTTTACTATTCTACAAGCCTCAGAATATTTTGAAACATCATTCTCTATTTCAGACGGAATTTATGGGTCCACATTCTTTATAGCTACAGGATTTCATGGCCTCCATGTAATTATTGGATCTACCTTTCTTATTGTATGCCTTCTACGACAACTCAAATTCCACTTCACATCAAAACATCACTTTGGATTTGAAGCAGCAGCATGATACTGACATTTCGTAGACGTAGTATGACTTTTCCTATATGTTTCCATCTATTGATGAGGATCTTACTCTCTTAGTATAAATAATATAACTGACTTCCAATCAGTGGATTCTGTAACCACACGGAAGAGAGTAATAAACTTATTAATTATTTTAACAATTAATAGCCTCCTATCACTTGCCTTAATCCTCATCGCATTCTGACTACCTCAAATAAATCTGTATTCAGAAAAAGCTAACCCATACGAATGTGGATTTGATCCAACAAGCTCAGCACGACTACCTTTCTCAATAAAATTCTTTCTTGTAGCCATTACATTCCTTCTATTCGACCTAGAAATTGCCCTCCTTCTTCCACTTCCATGAGCAATCCAATTTACCAACACAATAACAACAACACTCACAGCTTTTATTCTAGTAACCATTTTATCCCTAGGATTATGCTATGAATGAATACAAAAAGGCCTAGAATGAACAGAATAAGTGGTAATTAGTTTAAACAAAATTAATGATTTCGACTCATTAGATTATGATAACTATCATAATTACCAACATGTCATCTGCCTTCCTTAACCTCATAATATCTTTTACCCTATCACTTCTAGGTACACTAATATTTCGATCACACTTAATATCAACCCTATTATGCTTAGAAGGAATAATATTATCTTTATTTATCATGATCTCAACAGCAACCCTAAATTCTAATTCTATAATCTCAATGCCAATCCCAATCACAATTATAGTATTTGCAGCATGTGAAGCAGCAGTAGGACTAGCCTTATTAGTTAAAGTCTCAAATACATACGGAACTGACTTCGTACAAAATCTAAATCTCCTACAATGTTAAAAATTATTATTCCCTCACTTATACTTCTTCCATTAACCTGACTATCTAATCCAAAAAAAACTTGAATAAATGTAACATCCTATAGCTTCATAATTAGTCTCCTTAGCCTAATTCTCCTATGACAAAACGATGAAAATTACCTGAACTTCTCAACAATATTTTCCTCAGACCCTCTATCAACTCCCCTAATCATTTTAACCACCTGACTACTTCCACTTATATTAATAGCTAGCCAAAATCACCTAAAAAAAGAAAAATTTTCACATCAAAAATTTTACATCTCTATATTAGTAAGCCTGCAAATCCTCCTAATTATAGCCTTTTCAGCAACAGAACTAATTATATTCTACATCCTATTTGAAGCCACCTTAATCCCAACACTAATTATTATCACTCGATGAGGCAACCAAACAGAACGACTAAATGCAGGAATCTACTTTTTATTTTATACACTAATTGGCTCTATTCCACTTCTAATCGCTCTTATCTATATTCAAAATTCTATTGGAACACTAAACTTTACAATTTTATCATTAACAGCCAACTCAATAGACTCATCCTGATCTAATAACATCCTATGACTAGCATGCATAATAGCATTTCTAATTAAAATACCATTATATGGCGTTCACCTATGATTACCAAAAGCACATGTAGAAGCTCCAATTGCAGGATCTATAATTCTAGCGGCCATTCTACTAAAACTAGGAGGTTACGGGATAATACGAATTTCAATCATCCTTGATCCTCTAACAAAACATATAGCTTATCCATTCATCTTACTGTCCCTATGAGGTATAATCATAACAAGCTCCATTTGCCTTCGACAAACAGACCTAAAATCACTAATTGCTTACTCCTCTGTAAGCCATATAGCTTTAGTAATTTCATCTATTATAATTCAAACACCATGAAGCTTTATAGGAGCTGCAATATTAATAATTGCCCACGGCCTAACTTCTTCCCTCCTATTCTGTCTAGCAAATTCAAATTATGAACGAATTCACAGTCGAACCATAATTATAGCCCGGGGCCTCCAAATAATCTTTCCCCTAATAGCTACATTATGACTACTAACTAGCCTAGCTAACCTAGCCCTACCACCATCAATCAACCTCATAGGAGAACTGTTTATTGCTATGTCACTATTCTCTTGATCCAACTTCTCTATCATCCTTGTAGGAATCAACATTGTAATTACAGCTACCTACTCAATTTATATAATCACCACAACACAACGAGGAAAATTAGTTAATCATATAAATAACCTTCAGCCCTCACATACTCGAGAATTAGCATTAATAACTCTACATATTATTCCCCTAGTACTCCTAACTATTAACCCAAAACTAATCACTGGGTTAACAATATGTAAATATAGTTTACAAAAAACATTAGACTGTGAATCTAATAACAGGAAATCAACTTTCCTTATTTACCAAGAAAGTATGCAAGAACTGCTACTCATGCCACCATGCCTAAACTCATGGCTTTCTTACTTTTATAGGATA